GCCGAAACTAAAGCTCTTATTTTCTGTTGAGTAATAGTTCTAGTAAGCCTTGAATGAGCCCCTCGAAAGCTTGATGCAAATAAACGAATTTTTGTTCTACGTCTCCGAGCTATATATCCCCGTTTAATTCTGGTCATTGAATAAATGAAACTTTGACGAATAACTAATTGATTGCCTTTCTTTCAGTTATTCTTTCCCCCTTCCTAGTCTATTAATAACAAAACGGATTTTTCCAATGTATAAAATCAAAATTCCAATGGCTTTGGCTACTCTAACCTTCCCGACCACGATTTTTTCTTTTTTTTTTAGGTATTTCACTGCGAAATAAGACAGAAATAAGAAATTGTATTTTCCTAGGTATCAAAAATATAGTAAATAAAAGAAATAAAAAAAGAAATAGTGGGTTCCTTCGTTTCTATGGTTACTTCTTAAACGGTGAGGTCTTCTCTATACACCGGAGCCTTTACTTTATACTTTAATTTAATATTTAATCAACTAATTGATGTTATTGGGAACTTGTATAGTTCACACGCTTTGGCTCTACCCATGAATTATCCAGTAATAGGTCTTTCACAATCAGATCTACCTATACAGTAACGGTATTTAATTATGAAAGTTTGCTGGGTAGCTGACCCTCTTAGTCCGTTCTTGCCAGATTGGGAGCCTACCTAATCTTTATGTTTTATGCTTTTTAAATAAGATTTCCTCCGCTTAATGGATAACCATTTGTTACCAATGGAGAATTTCTTATCATCTTAAATTCAGGTGATTGGATTTACACCAACGGAAACCATAAACTTCATACACAATAGAGGGATATGGTAAAGTTTTTTTTAATAATGGATGGAGTTCCTTTTTCCATCCTATCCCATTCACCGGTACTGATCATTGATACTGTAAAAGTCGTTTTCGTGCTTTTGTGCCAGCTCATGATCTAAACGAGTCGCACATACACCCTAGTACATGTTCCTCGACGCTGAGGGCACCCCCGAAGAGCGGGGGATTTCGTGACATTTCTGATTGGCTGTCTTGTATTTCTAATAAGTTGTTTAATAGTTGGCATGTTGAATCGTATACATAATATGATGGGTTGGTTTAGATTGATCCTAACCGAATGATGGTGAATTACTTCTATTTAATAGAATATTCAATTCGAAGATAACATCTCAAATCACGGATTTGCGCGAAATCCATGTTATTTTCCTTGAACCGCTACAAAATCAACAATTCCATAAGCTTGGGCTTCTGTTGCTGACATAAAAATATCTCTTTCCATATCTTCGGATACAACCCATAAGGGTTTGCCCGTTCTTTCTGCATAAACCCTTGTGAGGGTTTCACGCAGTTTCAGCAGTTCTTCCGCTTCCACGACAAATTCGCCTACTTGTGCCATATAAAAACCACTAGCAGGTTCATGCATCATTACCCTGATGATATAACAAAAAAAAAGCTTCCCCTATCTCGCATGATAAAGCAAAGAGAAAAGAAAGATAAAGAATAGAAAAAAGATAGAATTGAACAACCGTACAGGCATCTTTTGTGCATACGGCTCTACAAGAAAATTGACCCCCCTCCTTTCTATTGAAGAAAGAGAAAAATAGAATCTATCAGACTCAGATGGGTAAATAATCAAATTGCCATCCTTCCTTTCGGAGGAATTCAAAAATACTATGATGGCTCCGTTGCTTTATATGTTTATTTTTTCTTTTTTTTGTCTGTGATTCAGCAATCCCAAAGTTTCTTTTTAATCCGATCAAATAAGGAAAAAATATTTTTTTTTGTACTCTTTCATAACATAAATATTGTTAAGAACTCTCCGTCATGAAAACAAAAAAGTTTGTGACGCTGAACTGAACTCCCGATAGATAAGAGAAAATCGGAAATACCCCTTATCTCATACTACTCTCTCGATACAGAATCTAATGTTTTGAAAAAAAAAACAATACAAAAATTTCTCATATCGAATTCGAAGTGCCATGCTATTATTACTTAGTATTCATATGGCGAAGGCATAGTCTTCTTTTTTCTCTCAAATAAAAACCTCATTGGCGCCAAGCGTGAGGGAATGCTATACGTTTGGTAAGTTGTCCTCCGACCAGGATAAAAGATCCCATTGAAGCAGCTAATCCTATGCATACTGTATGTACATCTGGTCGCACAAATTGCATAGTATCATAAATGGCGATCCCAGGTATTACCCAGCCCCCAGGAGAGTTTACAAACAAATACAGCTCTTTGGTCTCATCCTCCATACTGAGATATATCATAAGACCAATAAGTTGATTCGAAAGCTCGGTACTAATCCCTTGGCCTAAAAAAAGTAATCTTTCTCGATAAAGTCGGTTGATTAGGGTAAAATTGTATCCCTTAGGAACGATCGGGGGAGAGAACGGGGAAATACCATATGACCCAATATATCTGACAAGTCGCACTATACGTCAACCCAAGATGAAATTGGATCTCCAGGATTTCGGAATATAACTTTTGGAACACCAATAGG